ATACTTAACAATAAAATAGTCGGAAAAGACCATAGACGACGAAGATTTTTTGTTGCTGTCGGAAAAAGAAGAAGTCCTACTCCTATTAACATAGGAACTGGAAGGGGAAGGAAAGGTATAATCCACACATATTGATATGTCTGTTCCATAAAAAAGTTTTTAATTCTTAATTAATATTAATTGTTTCTGATTGACCGGACCTTATCTCTTTTGAAAGGAGATAACAAAAAGATGAAGATATGCACTAAATTAACCTAAAAAAATTTTTGTTTCTAAAAAATACATAATTAATTAGATAATATTAATTAAAGGCGCAAATTTTATTTAAACAATAAATGTCTTTCACATCCAGCTATATCGATGAGCAATCTCTTCATTTTTATTAAAATGGCAGTTCCAAAAAAACGTACTTCTGCATCAAAAAAGCGTATTCGTAAAAATTCTTGGAAGGGGAAGGGGTATTCGGCAGCGTTAAAAGCGTTTTCCTTAGCAAAAACTCTTTCTACCGGGAATTCAAAAAGTTTTTGTGCGACAAACAAATAAAATACGTACTAAGGTTAGAATAATCTTAATTGGTCTGATTCAAAAATGGACTCATTTCGAAAATCAAATCCTCGAATTCCATTCCCTGTTGAGTCAATCAACAGGGAATGGAATTTAGTTCGCTCTTATTATCTTATAATAAGTAACTTTAATAAGTGGAATAAGAATTCTTCTGTTTACCTTTACCTTATTCATTACCGAATTCAAAAAAAGTTGGGGGGGTTCTATTCCTTAATTCATAGTAGTACTATCCAATTTTACAAGGATTCAAGTCGAGGAGAGTATAAAATATACAATAAAACTAAGATCCTAAATGCAAATAATGAACCTTCAAACACTTATTTGAAGGAATTTTTTTCATCAATTTGTAAAAAATGTTGCACCCAATTGAAGAATTCAATCTAGACGAGTGTTTATTCATAGGCTATTATGAGTTCAAGACAAGCCGCTATGGTGAAATTGGTAGACACGCTGCTCTTAGGAAGCAGTGCTAGAGCATCTCGGTTCGAGTCCGAGTGGCGGCATGTCATTCCCTAAAACAAAGGAAGTAGATCCTATAAATGAATTCAATTCCCGACCTTATAATTAAGGGAGTCTTTTATGATATTCTCAATCTTAGAGCATATATTAACTCATATTTCTTTTTCGATCATTTCAATTATAATTACAACTTATTTGATAATCTTTTTAGTGGATGAAATCATAAAACTATATGATTCATCCGAGAATGGCTTGATAATGACTTTTTTTTGTATAACAGGATTATTAATGACTCGTTGGATTCATTCGAGGCATTTTCCACTAAGTGATTTATATGAATCATTACTCTTTCTATCGTGGAGTTTTTACCTTATTCATATAGTTTCGTATTTTAAACAAAATCAAAAAATTGTAAACACAATAATTGGCCCAAGTGCTATTTTGACCCAGGGCTTTGCTACTTCGGGTATTTTAACTGAAATACATGAATCCACAACCTTAGTACCTGTTCTTCAATCTGAGTGGCTAATAATGCACGTAAGTATGATGATATTAGGTTATGCGGCCCTTTTATGTGGATCACTATTATCAGTATCGCTTCTAGTCATTACAGTTAGAAAGAAGCTTTTTATTTATTCTACGAATAATCATTTATTAAATTTTAATAAGTCATTTTTCGTTGTTGAAATGGAATACATGAACGAACGAAATAATGTTTTACAAAATATTTCTTCCTTTTCCAAAAAGAATTATTACAAGTCACAATTGATTCAACAATTGGATTATTGGAGTTATCGGATTATTAGTCTAGGATTTATCTGTTTAACAATAGGAATTCTTTCTGGAGCAGTATGGGCTAATGAAGTATGGGGATCCTATTGGAGTTGGGACCCAAAAGAAACGTGGGCTTTTATTACTTGGATCATATTTGCGAGTTATTTACATATTCGAACAAATATCAAATTTAAAGGTAAAAATTCAGCGATTGTAGCGTCTATTGGCTTTCTTCTAATTTGGATATGCTATTTTGGGGTCAATCTATTAGGAATAGGACTACATAGTTACGGTTCATTTATATCAACATCTAATTGGTGAATTCAAAATCCAAAAGCATAGTTATTCTAAATAGGAATAGAAAAGTCTATGGCACATATCAGAGTGTAAACCGGCGAGAGCCCAACGAATCACTACAATATTTGACATTTGATGCACTAGGCTCTCGCCGGTTTAGATTGCCTTTTTCTACTTAACGTAAGAGAAGAAGAAAAAGCCTTCTTTTTGCCATTCTAGAATGAACACTTCAAAAAAAAAAGATTTTGTGTTTTTTTTTATTCATAAAAACTATCTACAAAAAGAATTAGATAGAATAACTTCAACCTTTTCAACTGATAGTGAAAGAACGAAATCGGGATACATACCAATACCTAGTACAGGTAAAAAAATAGAGATTGAAAGGAATAGCTCTCGTGGTCCAGAATCCAAAAAATAAGAGTTTGAAACATTAAATATCTTGTATCCATAGAACATCTGGCGTAACATAGATAATAAATAGGAGTTAATAGTATTCCAATTGCCATTACAAAAGTAATTAGGAGTTTTGTCATTAGAAGATATTTTGGACTAGTAATTAGTCCAAAAAAGACTATTAATTCCGCAACAAAACCACTCATACCCGGTAATGCAAGGGAGGCCATGGAAAAACTATTGAACATCATGAATATCTTTGGCATTGGGATAGCTATTCCACCCATCTCGTCAAGATAAACAAAACGTATTCTATCATAAGTTGTTCCAGTCAAGAAAAAAAGTGCAGCACCAATAAATCCATGAGAGATTATTTGTAAAAGAGCCCCGTTCAGTCCCATATCGGTGATAGAACCTATTCCTATAATGAGAAAACCCATATGAGATATAGAGGAATAGGCTATTCTTTTTTTTTTATTTCGTTGACCAATAGATGTTGAAGCTGCATATATTATTTGTATTGCGCCTACTATCATAAACCAAGGAGAAAATATAGAATGAGCATGAGAGAATAATTCCATATTGATACGAACTAATCCATACGCTCCCATTTTTAATAAGATCCCAGCCAAAAGCATACAAGTACTATAATGCGCTTCTCCATGAGTATCTGGTAACCATGTATGTAGGGGTATGATTGGCAATTTGACAGCAAAAGAAATAAAAAATCCAATATATATTTCCAAGACCACAGGATAAGCCCGGTTGGCTAATATTTCCAAATTGAATGTTGGTTCAGTAGAACCATATAAACCAATACCCAGAGCTCCCATTAAAAGAAAAATAGAACCCCCCGCCGTGTACAAAATAAATTTTGTCGCCGAGTACAGGCGTTTTTTTCCTCCCCACATGGATACAAGTAGATAAACGGGAATTAATTCTAACTCCCACATGAGGAAAAAAAGTAAAAGGTCCCGAGAAGAAAATAATCCTATTTGTCGACTGTACATTGCTAACATCAGGAAATGAAATAATCGAGAATCTCGAGTAACTGGCCAAGCAGCTAAAGTAGCTAAAGTGGTAATGAATCCCGTCAATAAAATAGGTCCTATAGAAAGTCCATCTATTCCTAATCTCCAATGGAAATCAAAAGAATTTATCCATTTATAATCCTCCACTAGTTGGATTAATGGATCATCCGGTTGGAAATGATAACAGAATGCATAAGCCGTTAGAAGAAGTTCTAATATAGAAATTGATATAGTATACCAACGGATTACTCTATTTCCTCTATGCGGAAGAAAGAAAATTAAAGAACCTAGAAATATTGGCAAGACTACAATTATTGTTAACCAAGGAAAATGATTCGTGGTAAAGACAAGATACACTTGGACCAGAAAAACCCGTGCTCAATTGAGCACGGGTTTTGTCGGTAAAAAAATGAATTCAAGTAGAATTTTATGGAATGTGTCAATAAGCTAGACCCATACTGCGAGTTGTTTCATGCCATAAATAAACTCGAACGCTTAAAAAATCTGTTGGACAGGCGGATTCACATCTCTTACAACCAACACAGTCCTCAGTCCTTGGGGCTGAAGCTATTTGTTTAGCTTTACATCCGTCCCAGGGTATCATTTCTAATACATCGGTGGGGCACGCTCGGACACATTGAGTACATCCTATACATGTATCATAAATCTTTACTGAATGTGACATTGGATCTATATTTTGAACGTCATAAATTTTCGGTCTAGTAAACTAACTTATAAATGAATCCTATCTTTAGATACCAGACGAATCAATGAGTAATTAGAATCAATCTACTTCTGAATTAATTAATTAGTTTAGAGCGAAGGCCAAAATACTTTGATTTATTATGTTTTTACAACCACGCTCATACCTTACTCGTATCTATCAAACCTGCTAATTTGAATCAATTTAGGAATATTTAAACTCCCATTTACATGCTTAATATTATTTATTTAACAAATTGGATTGGTTAATACGAATTAATTTTCTGTTACGATAAATTGATGAAACAATAGCCGGTCCAATGGCTGCTTCAGCGGCTGCAATAGCTATAACAAAAATTGAGAAAATGTCTCCCCTTAATTGACGATTATCAAAAATATCAGAAAATGTTACAAAATTGATATTAACTGAATTTAATATCAGTTCAAGACACATAAGGGCTCTAACCATATTTCGACTTGTAATCAATCCATAGACACCAATGGAAAATAAATAGGCACTCAAAAGAAGTGTATGTTCGAGTATCATTAACCAACTCCTTATCAATCTTGATTCATTTTAATCTGAACAATAATTCAATCGATTCAATTCTAACAAGTATGGAATAAAACAAGAGAATAGATTAGTAATCGATCAATATAAAACTAAAACTCTTCTATTCTATATTTCATTTTAGACAGGAATGCAAATTAACGAATTATAACATTAATTTTCCATTAATTGTATTTTTCGTTTGAAAGATTGATTATTGACGAGCTATAGCAATTGCACCTATTAAAGCCACTAAAAGAATTATTGAAATAAGTTCAAATGGAAGAAAAAAATTTGTTGATAAATGAATTCCAATTTGTTGACTAGTACTTATCAAATCTTGTTCTATAATTTGATTTGATTTTGTAGTCCAAAGGATCCCATACCAGGACGTATCTAGAATAGTAATAATTAGTGAAATAAAAAGACTTGTACAAACCACTAAAGTAACTCGATCCCCAACGGTCCAAAGATGAAAATCTTTGTAATATTCTGAATCATTCATGAACATTACAGCGAAAATAATTAAAACATTTATAGCTCCCACATAAATAAGGATCTGCGCAGCAGCTACAAAATATGAGTTCGATAGAAAATAGAATAAGGATATACAAAAAAGAACGAATCCTAATGAAAAGGCTGAGTAAATTGGATTTGGAAGTAAGACTACTGCCAGACTTCCTAATATAAGACCCAATCCCAGAAAGACTAAAAGAAAATCATATATTGGTCCAGGTAAATCCATTTGATTTTATAGAAAAAATAAATCGAAAATTTTCATGTCTTTGTTGACCCGCCCAGTAAAAAACGAGTTATCCTAAAAAAAGAGGATACTTCTTTTTTGAATGAAATTTGAATGGCGATGGTGTGGATTGATCTAGATACAATTATTGGGCTACTCTTATTCTGGAAAGTACAGGTTGAAACTATCCATTTTGAAATCTGAATAGAAATAATTGTCAGTCAAACCGAAGCTACGATTTTCGCCGTTCTTTTTTTTTTATATTGACCGATCAAAAACCTGATTCCTTTAGATCAAAAAAGATTGAATTTGTAAATGTTTTTTGAATCAAGAGTTTTATACGTTTTTAATTTGTGGTGAATTCGAAGAAATTGTTCGAATTGTGTAATCGTCAATTATTGACACCGGTAACCGACGTAAAGCAATTTGATTATAATTCAATTGGTGACGATCATAAGTAGAAAGTTCATATTCTTCAGTCATTGATAAACAATTTGTGGGACAATACTCAACGCAATTACCACAAAATATACAGATTCCAAAATCAATACTGTAATTAAGTAGTCGTTTTTTTCGAATATTAGTTTCCAATTTCCAATCAACAACGGGTAGATCTATAGGACATACACGAACACATACTTCACAAGCAATGCATTTATCAAATTCAAAGTGGATTCGGCCTCGGAAACGTTCTGATTATGATCAATTTTTCGTAGGGGTATTGAATAGTTACAGGTAAACGATTCGCATGAGCCAAGGTAATCATGAAACCTTGACCAATGTACCTAGCAGCTCGGATTGTCTGTTGACCAGAATTCAAGAACTGAGTTAGCATGGGGAACATATATGAATATCTATAAAAAATTCGATTTCTTTCTTTCTCTTGTTTGAGACAAGTTGTGAAAATAGAATATTATATTCTTTTAGAGTGAATGAAGTTGGGACGAAGTTGTTATTAATAGATTACCTAGAGAAATAGGTAAAAGAAATTTCCATCCAAGATTTAATAGTTGATCTATTCTCAGTCTTGGTAAAGTCCATCTTGTTGCAATAGAAATGAACAAGAACAAATAAGTTTTAGCTAATGTAATAAAAATACCGATTATTGTTCCAAAAACTTGACTTCTTTTATTTATGTCAGAAATCTCAGTAACGAATATATATGGAATCGAAAGATTCCAACCCCCCAAGTAAAGAACTGTTACAAATAATGAAGAAACTAATAGATTTAGGTATGAAGCAACATAAAATAAACCAAATTTAATACCTGAATATTCGGTTTGATAACCTGCTACTAATTCTTCTTCCGCTTCTGGTAAATCAAAAGGCAATCTCTCACACTCGGCTAGAGAAGAAATTAGAAAAACGATAAACCCTATAGGTTGACGCAACAAATTCCATTCCCCAAAACCATATTTTGACTGGGCTTCAACTATATCAACTGTACTTAAACTGTTAGATAATCATAGTCGATGAGAACATCACTGTTTCCATCGCTATTACAGAACCATACATGAGATTTTCACCTCATACGGCTCCTCATCGATCACAATAAGGACCCTTCAACATTATTTATGTTGATGTCAAGGTCTATAATTAGACAAATGAAATTCGGTCTGCTAGATTTAAAATAAAGTGCTTCTGAATTGATCTCATCTTTTAAGAATTTTCATTTCTCTTCGTTGATTAATAACTTTATCCTTGAATAAAAAAAAGATCTCTTTTCACAATTTGAGTCTTTCCATTTTTTTTCGTTCCTATTCTCCTTTCTCAGAAAAAGGGCAAAGTAAAAGATTTCTTCGTTTTTGATAGTTATTTACTTAATCAGTGGATAGGAACATACTCTGGATCAAAATCTCGGGGAATACTTCTTAATCATTTCTACCAACTTAAAGCCCCAATTTGAATTACTTTTCTATAAATAGAAAGAAATATCCTGTTGAATAATTTACAGAATCTCCATAACTAATCCTTTGTGTATCTTTGTCTTTCTAACCATCCACTCATTTTTTAAATTGGTAATACATCTATGTCAATAGCTAGTAAAAACCCCATACAGTTGATCTTTTGAACCCACTTTAAGTCATAATGACTAATGAACCAATCTTGGAGTAAACAGTCTTGGCTGCTTATGTTTGCTGTCACTTAATTCTTGTACATATACATAGGAAATGAGATTGAATTCCTTTAACAGCAAATTTTTAAGCCGTTTTATTTCACTCATATAACTATCTGGTTTAGTTCATCCACCCCAATGATGAATAAAATAGATATTCAACTCGTTTAACTCTCTTTCTAGAAAGAAAAGAAATATTTATGCCTCAACGAATCGCACGTAGAGATATTGATAATACACATAGAGTTAATGGTATTTCTGAGCAGCAGCCCTTAATCCACCTAAAAAAGAATATTTATTATTTGATCCATATCCCGACATGAGAAGTCCAACGGGAGCAAGACTTAAAATGGCGATCCATAAAAAAACACCAATACTAAGATCGGCTAGAATAAAGCGATAGCTAAAAGGAATTACTGAATAACTTAATAAAATAGATATGACTGCTATGGCTGGCCCGATACTGAATAACCGAGTATCTCCTCTAGATGGAAGAAAGTTTTCCTTGAAAAGTAGTTTTGTACCATCTGCTAGAGCTTGAAGAATTCCCAGGGGTCCGGCGTATTCAGGTCCAATACGTTGTTGTATCCCTGCAGATATTTCTCTTTCTAACCAAACAATTACTAGTACACCCAGTGTGATTCCTAATACAAGAATGAAAATAGGAACAAGCACCGATATGATCCCATAGACTTCTTTTACGGATTCCAATCTGGAAAAAGAATGGATAGTTTGTATTTTGGTTGTATCAATTATCATTTCAACGATCAACTTCTCCCATAATGATATCTATGCTACCTAGTATCGTCAAAATATCAGCCAATTTCATCCTTTTAACTAACTCAGGAAGAATTTGTAAGTTGATAAAAACCGGTGGTCGAATTTTCCATCTCCAAGGAAAAACACGCTGATCCCCTATCAAAAAAATGCCCAATTCCCCTTTTTGTGCTTCGACTCTTACATAAAGTTCTTGTTTGGACAATTCAAAAGTTGGAGAAGGTTTTTTACTAATAAATCGATAGTCAAAATCATTCCATTCAGGATCGTTTATTCTATCTATTCTATCAAAGCGTCGGATTTCTAAATTCTCATATGGTCCCCCTGGAATTCCTTCCAGGGCTTGTTGGATAATTTTGATCGACGATGTGATTTCACCGATTCGTACTAAATACCGAGCTAATGAATCCCCTTCGTTTTGCCATTGAATCTCCCAATCAAATTCGTCACTCATAACGATCAACTTTACGAAGATCCCATTGTATTCCGGAAGTTCGTAGCATTGGTCCTGATAAACCCCAATTTACTACTTCTTCTGCACCAATAACGCCTATGCCTTCAACTCGTTCTAAAAAAATTGGATTCCGTGTAATAAGCTTTTGATATTCAGCAACCTCGGTTAAAAAATAATCGCAAAAATCCAAACATTTATCTATCCATCCATGAGGTAGATCAGCAGCGACTCCTCCAATACGAAAATAATTATGCATCATGCGCATACCGGTAGCAGCCTCTAATAGGTCATATATCAATTCTCGTTCTCGAAAAATATAGAAGAAGGGGGTCTGTGCCCCAATATCTGCCATAATAAGGGCCAAGCCATAACAAATGGGAAGCGATACGACTCAGTTCCAACATAACAGCTCGGATATAGCTAGCCCTTTTAGGTACTTGAATATTGCCTAGCTGTTCGGGTCCATTTACAGTTATTGCTTCTGTGAACATAGTAGCTAAATAATCCCGACGCGTTACATAAGGCAAATATTGTATAATTGTTCGGTTTTCCGCAATTTTCTCCATCCCTCTGATGTAAATAACCCAATATTGGTTCACAGTCAATAACATCTTCACCGTCGAGAGTAACGATCAGTCGAAGAACACCATGCATTGATGGGTGGTGAGGGCCCATATTGACTATCATGAGGTCCTTTCTTGAAGTTGGTACAATTATAAGTTTTTTCCCAAGTCATTCTTGCATGCATTGCTGAAATTTAAAAGAAGTTAATCAAAATTGAAACGACTAAGCTCAAATGGTATCACGCTTTAGATTAACAAGTTTTTCTCTCTCGAATATCCAACTCACCAATTAATTCTTTATAGCGTCCTCTATTTTTTTTTGACAAATAGGCCAGCAGTTGTTGACGTTTTCCCAAAATTTCCCGTAAACCCCTATGAGATGAAAAATCTTTTTTGTGCAATTCCAAATGTGAAGTAAGTTTCTTTATCTTAGTGGTAAAACTGATTATTTGGAATTCAACAGATCCCCTATTTTCTTCGCTTTCTTTTTGAGAAATAACCGAAATGAATGAATTTTTTACCATAAAAAAATCCTCCTTTCCCTTTTTACAGATATGGATTTTACCGATCAGTTCAGTAATAATAATAATGCCATTAATTAGAAAATTAGAATGTGATAGATACAATAATCTAATCAAAATTTCTTTATAAACTCCTAATTTTCTAATTTTAAATTGGATTTAGCTAGGAATAGAAAAGAATTAGAATTGGTCCACGTTCACATCAAAAAATTGAGACCTAAAATGAAGAAGGTTTTGTTGATTCATTTCGAGATCTAATCGAGACATTATTCATTTCATTAGAATGAAGCGTGAGACATGTGATATGTGTATTTGGTTGCTTTCATATACTTCATATACTTTATTTTTATTATTATATATACATATACTTTATTATATTTATTCTTTATTATTTATTATATATATTTCTTTATTATATTATTATATATATATATTATATATATTATATATAGTAAATTATATATAGTAAATTATAGTAAATAGGATATATAGAAAAGGTGTATTATCTCCGAATTTTCAATTGTGGATACAGATGTATCCTTACCATACTGAAACGAGTGCCATTATTGATATTAAACCAATAATAATTTATACAAGCTAAATCTTCTAATCGGTAATTAGGCCAAAGAAAGAGCTTTAATTTCATTAATTTATTTTTCTCCCCATCAAGATGGTTATGGGAAGCTTGGCCAATATTTTTTATGCTCTTTTCATTGCAAAATACTGGATTTTTATCTACATCATTTCGAGTTTTTGAATTAAAACAAATTAGAATTCGCAATTTTCTACGACGTCTAAGCGAGAAAATATTTTCAGGAACAAGCAAATCAAAATGATTTTTTTCTCTATTCCCAGTTATTCTTTGATGTGGTGAAACAGCTTGATCTAATTTTTTTTTAGAAATATATCTTTCCTTTTGGCATTTTTGATTAGTTTGGTACTTACTCTTATGAACCAAGGAAATACCTATGGTTTGATACATAATAAATTGTCCATCTTGTTTTCCAGACAGATGAATGGGTTCTATAATCAATATTCCCTTTTTCATCAATTCTGTAAGAGTTAAATTCCTCTGAATTAGCATTCTATCAAAACGCATTTCTTTCTTTTGAATCGAGGATATAGTTATTTGTCTTGGATCTATCAGTCTAAGCAGGAAACAATATATGTTGATATTATTGATCAGGCTTTGATTCGAACTATTGTTCCATCTCAATTGAAAAAGTAAATAACGTTTCAGGAAGAAATCTAGTTCTGCTTCTGCGTTACTTTTGTATTCTTTTTTCTTTTTCGCCTTTTTGATGTATGATATTGGATAATTTTTGCCAATATCTTTTTGTTGAGGGAGAACGTATCCAAGATCGCCTCGACTTGTGGGTTCTCTTTCTTCTTGATTTCGATGTTTTTTATTCGATGTTATCAAAAAGCTTTCTTTTTCGTTGATCTTTTTATTTTCACTACTATTTAAATTTCTATTCAAAGTTAAAAAAAGTAATTTGCTTGGTATAAACCAAGGCTTCATTTTGTATGCAGTATAAAGTGACACAAATTCTGGGAAGAACCAAAGTTCCAGATTTGATATAAGACGTTTTAGCTTTTTTTCATTCATTCCCATCCAATCAAAAAATCCTTTCGGGCAGTTTGGTAAATTGGTTTCTGGAATCATGAGATAAAAAAGATCTTTTTTATGAATCATTTGAGAATTATTAGTACGAATTTGAGTATTTTGATTGATATCGGTCGTCATCCAGGTCTCAATATCAACTTTTCGTCCAAGATCAAAATAGAGAATTTTCCAATCCAAATATTTTCTATCAGTTGTTTTTTCCAGATATATAATATCGCCCTTCCCCAGATAATTATAATTATTAATTAGAGAATTATTATGATTAATAGCAATGTTCCTCAGCATACCAAAAAAGGTTTCTTTAGGTATATTATAAGAAATTTCTTGGTTCTTATTTCTTTGAAATGGGAATCCATAAAGAAAGCATTTCGTTTTATTTTCATAATTAAGAAATTTATATGATAAAAGATCATATTTAAAGTATTTTATAAAATTCTCTTTTTGATTAAATAATGAATCCACTTTACATTTTTTTTGTTTTTTTTCATATGAGTGCTGTTTGCTTACATTTTCTTTCTTGGCTATACGACGCTGATGAACTCCATTTCGCCACTTTTCTGGTACTAATCTAGACCATCTGATCTTAGATAAATCATATTGAAAATGTACTCTTAACCTGTTTTTCCATTGATTTATTTCATAACTCCTAAATTGATTATACCCCAATTTCGAATAAACCATCCCGTGTGTTTCAAAAGAATCCTTTATTTCAGGCTTAAGAAAAAGGAGAATGCCTTGATATTGAAGAATAGATCTTAATTTATACGAGTTACTAACTTGGAGTTGTGAGAATCTGTAAAATACATATGTTTGTAATATGTAGGATAAGTTATAAAAAATACGTGAATTTCTTTTAGTATTACTATCAAGTGACTTTTTTATAGTCAAAATAAATGGAATTGCTCTTTGATTTTTTTTATGAATTCTTCC